GAATATTTCTATATGATCGATTGGTATAAACATCAACAATTAAGAATTGGATTAGTTTCACCTCAACAAATAAGTGCTTGGGCTAAAAGGATCCTTCCTAATGGAGAAATTGTTGGAGAAGTGACAAAGCCCTATACTTTTCATTACAAAACCAATAAACCAGAAAAAGATGGATTATTTTGTGAAAGAATTTTTGGACCCATAAAAAGTGGAATTTGTGCTTGTGGAAATTATCGCGTAATTGGAGATGAAAATGAAGATCCAAAATCGTGTGAACAATGTGGAGTAAAATTTGTTGATTCTCGAATACGACGATATCAAATGGGCTACATAAAATTGGCCTGCCCAGTAACTCATGTGTGGTATTTGAAACGACTTCCTAGTTATATCGCGAATTTTTTAGATAAACCTCTTAAAGAATTAGAGGGCCTAGTATACTGCGATGTGTGATTTGATTGAGATTCTTATTTTTTTTTTTTTTACAGTTTAAACTGTCATCTCATTTAATCGAATAGGGATGCCTTAGCTCTGACATGTTTCTGTCGAAACGGAACATGAAACTCAGAAATTGGGGGGGGTGTAATCAAGATTTCCCTTAATCTTAATAAAGGGGAAGTGATCTATGGTCTATTCAGTAACAACTAAAAAAAGATTTACTTTGTGAAAATAAATTTCACTTAAGTGTATGGGATTAAATCCATCATTGCTTTTTTTTTATATATATATATAAAAAAAAAAAAAAAGAAAGGAATTCTTATTTTCATTCTACTCAAGTATAGAAATAGGTCATGTCATGGTTTTCGGATTCTCTACATCGCATAGAGATTCTTAGTAAGCATGGTATAACCGTCGAGGTAAGTTTGGGATCTAAATGATCAAACGAAAGGTAAGAAACCAGAAACAAGTAAATCCTGTCCGAATTTCCATTCTTTTGGACTTTAGCATTCGAAGGGAAATAGACTACTCAAGAATTTTACATTTTAGTTACCTTGTAAGTGTGAGAATTGATGGAAATAAAAAATTTAAAAATTTTTTACAAGAACAAATAGGAATGAATCCAAGAAATGTTGCTTGTTCCTTATTGATAACTTGAGTAACGAGTAGCTCTTTGGGACATCTTATGTAGTTTTAAAGAAAGGAAATATTTTTTTTCTTTAACTATATTTCGACGAGCTGCTTGAGCCGGATGAAAGGAAACTATCATGTCCGATTTTGTAGGGGGGAATCCTTGAGGATCCTATCCTAATTTTTCTTTTGCTAGGCCAATAACTAAAAAACCTACTTTCTTACGATTGCGGGGTTCATTTAAATACGAAATCCAATCTTGGAAATATAGTATTCCATTATTTTTTACTACACAAGGCTTCAATACATTTCGAAATCGAGAAATTGCAACAGGAGCTGGTGCTATCCAAGAACAATTAGCCGATCTGGATTTGCGAGTTATTATAGATTCTTCGTCGGTAGAATGGAAAGTCCTAGGGGAAGACGGTCCCGCGGGGAATGAATGGGAAGATCGAAAAATAAGTAGAAGAAAGGATTTCTTGGTTAGACGTATAGAATTAGCTAAGCTTTTTATTCGAACAAACATAGAACCTGAATGGATGGTTTTATGTCTTTTACCAGTTCTTCCTCCCGAACTTAGACCGATTATTCAATTAGATGGGGGGAAACTAATGAGTTCAGATATTAATGAACTGTATAGACGCGTTATCTATCGAAATAATACCCTTATGGATCTATTAACAACAAGTAGATCTACACCTGAAGAATTAGTAATGTGTCAGGAAAAATTAGTACAAGAAGCTGTGGATACACTTCTTGATAATGGAATACGGGGACAACCAATGAGGGACGGTCATACTAAGGTTTATAAGTCTTTTTCCGATATAATCGAGGGTAAAGAAGGAAGATTTCGTGAAACTATGCTTGGTAAACGGGTTGATTATTCAGGACGTTCCGTCATTGTTGTAGGACCTTCGCTTTCATTACATCAATGTGGATTGCCTCGTGAAATAGCAATAGAGCTTTTCCAAACATTTGTAATTCGGGGTCTCATTAGACAACAGTTTGCTTCGAACATTGGAGTTGCTAAGAGTAAAATTCGGGAAAAGGATCCCATTGTATGGGAAATACTTCAGGACGTAATGCAGGGGCATCCCGTATTACTCAATAGGGCACCCACTCTGCATAGATTAGGTATACAAGCATTTCAACCCATTTTAGTAGAAGGGCGTGCCATTTGTTTACATCCATTAGTTTGTAAAGGGTTCAATGCAGATTTCGATGGGGATCAAATGGCTGTTCATATACCTTTATCATTGGAGGCGCAAGCAGAAGCTCGTTTACTTATGTTTTCTCATATGAATCTTCTTTCTCCCGCTATTTCCGATCCCATTTGCGTACCAACTCAAGATATGCTTATGGGGCTTTATATCTTGACAAGTGGAAATCAACCAGGTATTTATGCAAATAGATATAATCGATACACTTGTAAAAATAATCAAAACGAAAAAATGGAAGATGATAATCAGAAGCATATCAAAGAACCCTTTTTTTGTAATTCATATGCTGCAATTGGAGCTTATTGGCAAAAAAGAATCTATTTAAATAGTCCTGTATGGCTTCGATGGAAAGTAGATCAACGTGTTATTGCTTCAAGAGAAATGCCTACCGAAGTTCACTATCAATCTATGGGGACCTACCAGGAAATTTATGGAAACTATTTAATAGTACGAAGTATAAAAAAAAAAATGATTTGTATATACATTCGAACCACTGTTGGTCATATTTATCTTTATCGCGAAATTGAAGAAGCTATACAAGGGTTTTCTCAAGCCTGCGAATCCAAATTGATTATAGGGATCTAAAATGGGGAAGTCTATACTCAATTGTACACTAAATAGTACACTATTGGTATAAATTCATATCTTTGTCAGTTGAACTAGAAATATATGTTCTGAATTTTTATATGAATTCAAATTGAGAAAAGGAAGTTTTCCAATCATTGACTCAAATTCATTGTCGAACCCGACTTAGCAGAATATGGAGGTAATTATGGTCGAACGGGCCATTTTGGTCTTTCCCAATAAAGTGATAGATGGAACTGCCATTAAACGAATTATTAGTAGATTAATAGATCATTTTGGAATGGCATATACATCCCACATACTGGATCAAGTAAAGACTGTGGGTTTCCAGCAAGCCACGGCTACATCCATTTCATTAGGAATTGATGATCTTTTAACAATACCTTCTAAGAGATGGTTAGTTCAAGATATTGAACAACAAAATTTTATTATTGAAAATAACTACCGTTATGGAAATGTACATGCGATAGAAAAATTACGTCAATCCATTGAGGTTTGGTATGCTACAAGTGAATATTTGCGAAATGAAATGAATCCTAATTTTAGGATGACTGATCCTTTAAATCCTGTACATATAATGTCTTTTTCGGGAGCTAGAGGAAATGCATCTCAAGTGCACCAATTAGTAGGTATGAGAGGATTAATGTCCGATCCCCAGGGACAAATGATTGATTTACCTATTCAAAGCAATTTACGAGAAGGTCTTTCGTTAACAGAATACATCATTTCTTGCTATGGAGCTCGAAAGGGAGTTGTGGATACGGCTGTCCGAACATCCGATGCTGGATATCTTACGCGCAGACTTGTTGAAGTAGTTCAACACATTGTTGTACGTAGAACAGATTGTGGAACTACTCGAGGGATCTCTGTGAATCCTCGAAATGGGATGACCCCGGAAAGAATCTTTATACAAACTTTAATAGGTCGTGTATTAGCAGACAATATATATATAGGTCGACGATGCATTGCTACGCGAAATCAAGATATTGGGGTTGTCCTTGTGAATCGATTCATAAACTTTCGATCAATCCCAATATCTATTCGAACACCTTTTACTTGTAGAAGTACGGCTTGGATTTGTCGTTTTTGTTATGGACGGAGTCCGACTCATGGTGACCTGGTAGAATTGGGAGAAGCTGTAGGGATTATTGCGGGTCAATCCATCGGAGAGCCGGGTACTCAACTAACATTACGAACATTTCATACTGGAGGGGTATTCACAGGAGGTATTGCAGATCATGTACGAGCGCCTTCCAATGGAAAAATAAAATTTAATCAGGAGTTGGTTCAGCCTACACGTACACGTCAGGGGCATCCTGCTTTTTTATGTTCTATAAACTTGAATTTAACAATTGAAACTCAAGATACTGCACATAATGTGACTATTCCACCTAACAGTATTCTTTTAGTTCAAAATTATCAATATGTCGAATCTCAACAAGTTATTGCTGAAATTTGTTCGAGAGCGGCTATTTTTAATTTGAAAGAAAAGGTTCGAAAATATATTTATTCCGAATCAGAAGGAGAAATGCACTGGAGTACCAACGTATACCATGCACCAGAATTTACATATAGTAATGTTCATCTCTTAGCAAAAACAAGCCATTTATGGATATTATCAGGAAACTCGTATAAATTTAATATAGGCACTTGTTCAGTACATAATGATCAAGATCAAATGAACACGCATTATCTTTCTATCGAGAGAAACTCTATTTTGCATCCATCAGAAAATAATGATCAAGCTAAATACAAATTTTCTAGTGTTTCGGATAACACTGGAAAAAATATTTATTTTTTTTCAAAATCAAAAATAGATCGAATTCTATCGATTGGTTGTTGTAATCGAAAATCGACTGTTATTCTTCACGAGAATTTTGCTTTAGTAGCCAAAAAGAGAAAAAACAGATTCATCATTCCATTTCACTCCAATGAGGATCACGAAAAGGAAAAATTGACTTACTCTAGCATTTCAATTGAAATGCCTATAAATGGTATTTTGCGTAGAAATTGTATTTTTGCTTATTTCGACGACCCGCAATACCAAAGAAGTAGTTCCGGAATTACTAATTATGGTAATCCAGGTGTGCAGTCAATTCTTAAAAAAGAAGAGTTAATTGAGCACAGCGGAGTAAAAGAAGGGAATCAAAAGAAAAACATAAGAGTAAATCGCTTTTTTTTCATTCCCGAAGAAGTTTATATTTTACCCGAATCATCTTCTTTAATGGTACGAAACAATAGTATTATTGGAATAGATACACAAATAACTTTTAATATAAAAAGTAGGGTCGGTGGATTGGTTCGGGTGGAGAAAAAAAAGAAGAAATTGGAACTTAAAATATTTTCGGGTAGTATCTATTTTCCAGGAGAGATAGATAAGATATATAGACACAGTGGGATTTTTATTTCACCAGAAATAGTAAAAACAAATTATACGAATTCGAAGGAATCTACACAAGTTAAAAAATGGATGTATGTACAATGGTTTACACCAAGTAAAAAAAAATATTTTGTTTTAGTTCGGCCAGTCATCAAATATGAAATTTCGGATGGTATAAATCTAGAAAGTATTTTCGCGAAGGATCTATTGCAGGAAAAGGATAATCTGAAACTTCAAGTTGTCAATTCGATTTTATATGGAACTAGTAAACCCATTCTGGGAATTTCCGATACAAGTATTCAATTAGTTCGTACTTCGTTAGTATTGAATTGGGAACAAGATAAAAATAATCTTTTGCGTGACGAGGCTTATGCTTCTTTTGTTCAAGTAAGTACAAAAGGTATAATTAAGGATTTCCTAAGAATAAACTTATTGAAATCCTTAATTTTTTCTATCTGCAGAAAAAGGCAGGATTCATCAGGTTACGGATTAACCTCGTCATCTGATATTAATCCATTTTTTTCTATTTATTCTAAGATAAAGATTCAACAATTACTAAAAAAAAAAATAAATAAACGAACCTTCAATACTTTATTGAAAAAAACTAACGAGTGCCAATCGTTGATAAGCTTATCCTCATTTAATTGTTTTCGAATATTTCCATTCAACAATGGAAAAGATTCCAATAGGATAACAGAATCAATTCAAAAATATTCTATAATCTCAATTAGAAATTCATTCTTAGGACCTTTAGGAACAACTTTTCAAATCTTAAATTCTTTTTCATTTTCCAATTTAATAACTCATAATGAGATTTCACTAATTAAATATTTGAAACTTGATGATTTTAATCAGGCTTTTCAAAAAATGAAATTGATTTTTCTAGATGAAAATAGGAGAAGTCTAAATTACGATCCCTGTAATAACCACGTTTTGAATCCAAAAAATGTAACTTGGTCTTTTCGCAATCATAATTATAATCATAATTTTTATGAAAATGAAAAAGAATTGACACTAATTATCTTGGGAGAATTTATTTGTGAAACTCAATCGATCTCCAAAAAACTACCCGAAATAAAATCAGGTCAAGTTATAATTGTTCACCTTGATTCTCTAGTACTAAGAGCTGCTAAACCTTATTTGGCTACTCCAGGAGCAACCGTTCATGGGAATTATGGAGAAATCCTCTATGATGGAGATACTTTAGTTACATTTTTATATGAAAAATCAAGATCGGGTGATATAACGCAAGGTCTTCCAAAAGTAGAACAAGTTTTAGAAGTACGTTCAATTGATTCAATATCTTCAAACTTAGAAAAGAGAGTTGAGCGTTGGAACGAGTGTATAACAAGAATTTTTGGGCTTCCTTGGAGATTCTTGATTGGTGCAGAGCTAACCTTAGTACAAAGTCGTATTGCTTTGGTTAACAAGATCCAAAAGGTTTATCGATCCCAAGGGGTTCAAATACATAATAAGCATATAGAGATTATTGTACGTCAAATAACATCTAAAGTTTTGGTTTCAGAAGATGGAATGTCTAATGTTTTTTCACCCGGAGAACTTATTGGATTGTTACGGGCGGAGCGAACGGGACGCGCCTTGGAAGAATTAATTTGTTATCGATCCGTATTATTGGGAATAACGAGAACATCTCTGAATACTCAAAGTTTCATATCTGAAGCAAGTTTTCAAGAGACTGCTCGTGTTTTATCAAAAGCAGCTCTTCGCGGTCGTATCGATTGGTTGAAAGGTCTGAAAGAAAATGTTGTTCTAGGTAGTATGATCCCCCTTGGAACTGGATTTCCAGGATTAGTACATTATTCAAAGCAATCTAAAAGTTTTATTTTGAAAAACAAAAAGAATAATTTCTTTGATGGTGAAATGAGAGATATTTTGTTCTACTATAGGGAGTTGTTTGATTTTGGTATCTTAAAAAATGGATAGGATAGGTACGAATTTATAGCATATAGAGATTCCTGTATTTCAGAAAGCAAGCAGGGTCATCTATTTATTCAGCTATTTATTTTCATTTAGTGATGGTTTTGGGATTTTGGATTGTTAGCTTAATACCAAGACAACAAAAAGATGATTCTAAAGTGATAGAATCATAGGAAACACTAAAAATAGAAATAACATAATCGCGGGAGTCGTGGGACAATATAGGGTATAAGAGAAGGTTCCGTCGGAACAATTATATATTTTATATTTTAAGGTTTTTCATCTCTTTTTTTAAAGCAAAAGAGAGAGAGAGGGGGTGTGGTGAAAAATGATAAAACGATATTGGAACATAAATTTGGAAGAGATGCTTGAAGCGGGAGTTCATTTTGGTCATGGTATTAAAAAATGGAATCCTCGAATGGAACCTTATATTTCGTCAAAACGTAAAGGTATTCATATTACAAATCTTACTAAAACTGCTCGTTTTTTATCCGAAGCTTGTGATTTAGTTTTTGATGCAGCAACCGGAAAAAAACAATTTTTGATTGTTGGTACGAAAAAAAAAATAGCGGATTCCGTAGTGCGGGCTGCAAAAAAAGCGCGATGTCATTATGTTAATAATAAATGGCTTAGCGGACTTTTAACGAATTGGTCCACGACCGAAATGAGACTTCAAAAGTTCCGGGATTTAAGAATAAAACAAAAGACCGGGGAATTCAATCGTCTTCCAAAAAGAGACGCGGCTCGATTGAAAAGACAGTTATCTCACTTGCAAACATACCTGTACGGAATAAAATATATGGCGGGATTACCCGATATTGTCATAATCCTTGATCAGCAAGAAGAATATAGGGCTCTTCGAGAATGTATAACGTTGGGAATTCCAACGATTTGTTTAAGTGATACAAATTGTGATCCAGATCTTGCTGATATTTCGATTCCCGCCAATGATGATGCTATAGCTTCAATCCGATTTATTCTTAATAAATTGGTATTTTCTATTTGTGAAGGTCGTTCTAGCTATATACAAGAGCCCTAATTAATAATTAAAAAAAATATTTCTAATAGGAAATAGTACGAAATATACATAAATAATATATTTTTTCTAAATAATATAAAATTAGCTAAAAATAATTAGCTAAAAGAATACTTTTTGAAACCCCAGGAATCGGTTCCTTTTTTTGAATTCCATAAAAAAAGCAACAAAACTGGAAAAATCATGTAAAAAAGTCGTTTCAAAAAAATATATATATATATATAATTCAAGCAAGTTAAAAAAACTTTGAAAAAGGGAAGGTCGAATCAAAATAATTTCTTAAAAAGTTTTCTTTCCGAGGGCAATATGAATCTTTTCACATGTTCCATCAGCACTTTAAAAGGTTTCTATGATCTATCTGGTGTGGAAGTAGGCCAGCATCTCTATTGGAAACTAGGAGATTTCCAAGTCCATGCTCAAGTGCTTATAACTTCTTGGGTAGTCATTGCCATTTTATTAGGCTACGCCATTGTATCCGTTCGGAATCCCCAAACGATTCCAACCGCCGGTCAAAATTTCTGCGAATATGTCCTTGAGTTTATTCGATCCATAAGCAAAACCCAGATTGGAGAAGAATATGGTCCCTGGGTTCCTTTTATTGGAACTTTGTTTCTTTTTATTTTAGTTTCTAACTGGTCAGGGGCACTTTTACCGTGGAAAATAATAGAGTTACCGCATGGAGAGCTAGCAGCCCCTACGAATGATATAAATACTACCGTAGCCTTAGCTTTACTTACGTCAATAGCGTATTTTTATGCGGGACTTAACAAAAAAGGGTTAAGTTATTTTGGTAAATATATTCAACCAACTCCAATTCTTTTACCTATAAATATTTTAGAAGATTTTACAAAACCGTTATCACTTAGCTTTCGACTTTTCGGAAATATATTAGCGGATGAATTAGTAGTTGTTGTTCTTGTTTCTTTAGTACCTCTAGTGGTGCCTATACCTGTTATGCTTCTTGGATTATTTACAAGTGGTATTCAAGCTCTTATTTTTGCAACTTTAGCTGCTGCTTATATAGGTGAATCGATGGAAGGGCATCATTGACTCATTTTTTTTTTTATTCTTGTTTTTTTTCTAATATAGTGCAAGAATGTAGAGGTTTTGCTTACCTAGTATAGCGCAAGTAATGGATATGTTTTGCTTACAGTGATCCATTTTTTGAATACAGAAATAGACAAGATCTTGATGAATTGATCCCTTTAAGATTTGATTGGATCTATTTATTATATTACTATAATCAAAATAGTAAGTGATGTAGTTCTCTTTTAGATTTTGAAATTCAATTGAAATAAATGAATAGTTTTGGTTTACGTTATGCAAGAAACACATGTATATGTAATATTAAACATTAAGTAATTCTCTATAGATATATCTAATATCCTTCACTAATATTAGTGATTTAGATAGGCATTTGAATAAAATCTATTTTGAATGATTCGAGAGTATTATACTTCAATTAGTAATTCGTAACTACTTTCATAGGTCCTTCGATTCATAGAAATCATATAATAGTGAATATGGCTGGAATTCGAAATTCATAATTATTTTTAGTAGGTGATTGTATCATTAACCATTTCAATTTCTTTATTTTTATTTTGGTGCGAGGAATTTATCATGAATCCATTGATTTCTGCCGCTTCCGTTATTGCTGCTGGCTTAGCTGTTGGGCTTGCTTCGATTGGACCTGGGGTTGGTCAAGGTACTGCTGCAGGGCAAGCTGTAGAAGGTATTGCGAGACAACCGGAAGCGGAAGGAAAGATACGGGGTACTTTATTGCTTAGTTTGGCTTTTATGGAAGCTTTAACGATTTATGGACTGGTTGTAGCATTAGCCCTTTTATTTGCAAATCCTTTTGTATAATCGAAATAATCTAATTAGAACAAAAAAAAACTAATTTTTTTATTACTTAGTGCTTACTGCGTGCTTATTATTATTATTATAATTTTCTTTTTTTTGCCATTTTATCAAAATTGTCTACTTACAAGTACTTAATTAATACTTTTTTTTGTACACTAACCTATGGGAAGGACTTATTTATGGATGAGGAATTAGTATATTGATTCGCTTTCTTCCTTCCCATCCCTTCTTATTAAATGTTTATTCAATTGAATAAATTCATTGCAGTCTTTTGTTTGAATTAAAGACAACTTTTATAAGGGAGTGTTGCAATAAAAAGTCAATATTTTTGCATTCATATAATCTTTGATATCGAATTGGAATGGATTCGGTCTAATTAGAACTAAAAATGGAAAAGTCAAAATAAAAATAAATTTTTTATGAATCCATTTAAAAATAGATAAAGGAAGAAATGAATAAAGAAGTAAATTACTAATAATAAAAGAAATCTTAAATAAATAAAACTTAATTACTAATTAAATTAAAGATATTCTAACTAATATTTTAGACTAAGCAAAATGAAATAAATAGGATATGTAAGAACTATTATTAATATAGAATTAATCTATCTATACGAGAAAAGGAGATCTTATGAAAAATGTAACCGATTCTTTCGTTCTCTTGGGTCACTGGCCATCCGCCGAGAGTTTCGGATTTAATACCGATATCTTAGCAACAAATCCAATAAATCTAAGTGTAGTCCTTGGTATCTTGATCTTTTTTGGAAAGGGAGTGTGTGCGAGTTGTTTATTTCAAGAATCGGCTGAATTGATCCAGCTGCACTTTTTTGTATTAAATAAAACAAAAGCTGTGCATAATCCTGCGAATTACTTCTAAAAAAATGAAAAACTCATCTGTAAGAAACACAGCATTTCGTAATTTATTGGTCAATAATCTTTGATTCTCTATTAACCAATACTGAGGAACGATTAACATGGTTAAATCATAACTGTTTAAAGTCCAGACATAGCAAAGTATTCTTTCTACTACAATCGTAATAAAAACAAGGATTCAGGTTCAAAAAAAAAAAAAATGAATATTTTCCATTTTTTTTTTGACATATAACACTCATGTCAAAAAAAAAGAAAACAAAAAAAGCTTCTAAACTTTGTTTTTTCATTTTTATTTGCTTAATATGGGGTACCTGGTGTTCTCCAATGCTCAATTGATAACCTAGTTTTAAAAGGAATTCTTTGGATTTCAAGAAAAAATGAAACAACTCTACTGACAATTACTTGTTTGATCCGAAGAGTCCTCTCACTATTTCAATCATAGATTAGTTCACTATTTCTTTTTAGATCATTTTGAAACGTTATATCACTTTTAAGGGTAGAAATGAGGAAATGAGGATAGGCTCACTACAATCGAAACTATATGGAGAGTTCCGATAAGTACGTCAAATAAGTGAGCGGGAGAGCCAAATGAATTGAAAGATTCATGTTTGGTTCGGGAAGAGATTATGAAAGTCTTAAAATAAAGCAAAAGATAATCTACTTTCATTAAGTGATTTATTAGATAATCGAAAACAGAGGATTTTGAATACTATTCGAAATTCGGAAGAACTTCGTGAAGGGGCCATGGAACAGTTAGAGAAAGCACGAATTCGCTTACGAAAAGTGCAGATAGAAGCGGATGAGTATCGAGTGAACGGCTACTCTGAAATAGAACGAGAAAAGTTGAATTTAATTAATTCAACTTCTGTTACTTTAGAACAATTTGAAAATTCCAATAATGAAACAATTAATTTTGAACAAGAAAAAGCACTTAATTATGTCCGACAACGAGTTTTCCAACAAGCTTTAGAAAGAGCTTTAGGAACTCTGAATAGACGTTTAAACAACGAATTACATTTACGTACCATCAGTGCTAATATTGGCATGTTGGGAACAATAACAGAAATAACTGATTAATCCTACTGTTATAGTCTAGGCATCATTTTTTTTTCAACAAAGGAAGAAATACTCATGGTAACCATTCGAGCCGACGAAATTAGTAATATTATTCGTGAACGTATTGAGCAATATAATAGAGAAGTAAAGATTGTAACCACGGGTACCGTACTTCAAGTAGGCGATGGCATTGCTCGGATTTTTGGTCTTAATGAAGTAATGGCAGGTGAATTAGTTGAATTTGAAGAAGGTACAATAGGTATTGCTCTGAATTTGGAATCACATAATGTTGGTGTTGTCTTAATGGGTGACGGTTTACTAATACAAGAGGGAAGTTCTGTCAAAGCAACAGGAAGAATTGCTCAAGTCCCAGTGAGTGACGCTTATTTGGGTCGTGTTATTAATGCTCTGGGTAAACCTATTGATGGTCGAGGTGAAATCTCATCTTCTGAATCTCGGTTAATTGAATCTCCAGCTCCGGGTATTATTTCACGGCGATCCGTATATGAGCCTCTACAAACAGGACTTATAGCTATTGATTCAATGATCCCAATAGGTCGGGGCCAGCGAGAATTAATTATTGGGGACAGACAGACAGGAAAAACAGCAGTAGCCACAGATACAATTTTGAATCAAGAAGGACAGGATGTAATATGTGTTTATGTAGCTATTGGTCAAAAAGCTTCTTCTGTAGCTCAGGTAGTTACTACTTTACAGGAACGAGGAGCAATGAAATATACGACTATTGTAGCCGAAACAGCGGCTTCTCCCGCTACATTACAATACCTCGCTCCTTATACAGGAGCGGCTATAGCCGAATATTTTATGTATCGTAAACGACACACTTTAATCATTTATGATGATCTGTCCAAACAAGCGCAGGCTTATCGACAAATGTCTCTTTTATTACGAAGACCACCTGGTCGTGAAGCTTATCCGGGAGATGTTTTTTATTTACATTCACGCCTTTTAGAAAGAGCGGCTAAATTAAGTTCTAATTTAGGTGAAGGGAGTATGACTGCTTTACCTATAGTTGAGACTCAATCGGGAGATGTTTCTGCTTATATTCCTACTAATGTAATTTCAATTACCGATGGGCAAATATTCTTATCGGCCGATTTATTCAATGCTGGAATTCGGCCTGCTATTAATGTGGGAATTTCCGTTTCGCGAGTAGGATCCGCAGCTCAAATAAAAGCAATGAAACAAGTAGCTGGTAAATTAAAATTAGAATTGGCACAATTTTTAGAATTAGAAGCCTTTGCACAATTCTCTTCTGATCTGGATAAAAGTAGTCAGAATCAATTGGAACGAGGTCGAAGATTACGTGAGTTGCTTAAGCAATCTCAATCGAATCCTCTCAGCGTTTCAGATCAAATAATGACCATTTATACTGGAACGAATGGATATCTGGATTCATTAGAAATAGGACAAGTAAGGGATTTTCTTGATGAATTACGTAATTATTTAAAAAGTAATAAACCACAATTTCAAGAGATAATATCTTCTACAAAAACATTTACCAAAGAAGCGGAAACCCTTTTGAAAGAAGCTATTCAAGAGCAGATGCAACGTTTTCAACTTAAAGAACAGTAATGAAGTGATCAATCAATCTTAATTTTAGGTATATCTCTAAATAGGAAGATAACTTAATAAATAAAAGATTTAAGAATACTCTAAAAAAATTAGAGTATAAAAATACGAGTCTCCCTCTACCCACAATCTTGAATTAGACAATATTTACCCACAATCTTGAATTAGACAATATTTTTCAATAAGAAATAATATTCTATTATCCAATAGATAATATACTATTCTATATGAATAGATCCCGCGTCCAATAGGATTTGAACCTATACCAAAGGTTTAGAAGACCTCTGTCCTATCCATTAGACAATGGACGCCTTTTTATTTCAATTTCTTATTTAAGAATATTATTCTTCTTTTTTTTTTTTTTATTATTATTCTTTTTTTTTTTTTCTTTTCACTTGATTCTTCAAAAAAAATGGAAAATGAAAAAAAAAAGAATAATTATAAAGTTTTTAAATTGATATAAGAAACTTCTTTTTTTCCTTAAAAAAATCTAAAAAGGATTGAGAAATTGGTTTTCTTTCTAAAAAGAAAAAAAGAATTTTTTCATAAAATTGGGATAGTTAGAATAGAATAACTAATAACCAAGTGCTTTGGCACTATTTTATTGAGTAATAAATAAATATAAAGGATTTAAAAATATAGAAAGCTAGTTTCTATATTCTTAATATGCCCGTAAAAATATTAACGAAGTAGATAGAATGAGAGCGGGTAGCGGGAATCGAACCCGCATCGTTAGCTTGGAAGGCTAGGGGTTATAGTCGATGTTTATTTATTTTATTTAACATCTCTAATTCAAAACAGAACATGAAACTTTGGTTTCATTCAGCTCCTTTATGGAAAAAATAGATAAAAATGAACAGGTAAAATTAAATAATGCGTATGATCCATGCAAAAGATATGCGAATCATACAATACCCATAATAGCTATTATAACATCCATAATATCTATGTCAGCCCCCTGTTTTTTTTATTTAAAACATTTAAAAAACTTGCTTTCTAGATAATCCTGCTAAATGTAGGGCTCTTTCTAGTTACTTCGTCCTCTATTTTTTTTTATTATTTTAATCTTTAGGAAAAGGGATTTGTTTTGACCGAGCTAAAACAAAATGTTTATGTCTATAGTAAACTAAAGACATCGTTTACTGCTTAATTGATTCTATATTTGCTTCCATTTCGATTGTTTAAAACAAACAGAAAAATGAAAGATTTAGTTACGATTCGAAATAAATTAATCTTTTTTTCTTTATCCATAGATCTGTTATTCAGACTTATTTTATGTCATTGGAAATATTGATCCAATGATTAATAAATTATGTTTCATAATTTCATTATCCAATTTCTTTTAATTAATTTTTGGATAAAAATTATGAGAATGTTGAATTTTCCTTTAATGTTAAATTAAAGGGAAAGGCTTAAATCCTTTTCAGAAATAAAGTTTTTGTTCAGAATATGAACCGCGAAGGATCTTCTAACTAAATAAATATTTTTAGTTTGCGTTAATCAAACGAATCACACTTTTACCACTAAACTATACCCGCTACAATGTAATTATTGTATATAAATACAATTTTGTCAAGGATTTGTCAAGGAATAGGATCTTGAGTATCATAAAAAACGGAAAAACTAGAGTTATAATATAATAAAAAGCATTTAGGTTATTTAGCAAGATTAAAAAAAAAACTAAGAATCTTAATATTTTTTACTATTTGTATAGTTTGTTATCTTGTATCCACGAAGGAACTAAAGTTCCATTTATTATTTATTTAGTAATAGTTCTAGTTTTTCTTATATAACTTAACTAAGTTTTTTTTTATTCAAATTATGAAATTCATATTCAAGGTATTTTCTTTTGTATTTTTCTAACTTATATTTAGAAAAATACAAAAGAGATTCTTATTAGGTTTTAAATTCTAAAAGAAAAGATATTCTATAAATTCTCTAACTAAGTATGAATTTAGATTTTATCTATCAATAAAAAAAATGACTATATTCAAGAATAACTAACATATTCTACTCTAAAGTAGAGGTAATACAAAAAAGGAATGAAAAAACAAATAGAATTCTATATAAAGAGATTCACTAAAAAAAAAAAAAAAGAATTGATAAAACAATTTATCTTTTTCAAGTCTTAATTGTTTTATACAATAGAATAAAAATATTAATTCCCTCTTTTCGGAGAGATGGCTGAGTGGTCTAAAGCGTCGGATTGCTAATCCGTTGTACGAATCTTTTGTACCGAGGGTTCGAATCCCTCTCTTTCCGGTTAATTCTTTGATCTTTTTTTATCTTTGATAATTGAAACTTTATTAAATAGTTAAAAATCGAGAAAAGATGAAATCTCAAGAGCATGCAAAAATCAATCAAAGAAAAAAACCTTTGTTTTTATTCCTCACGGCCAGGATTACGTCCTGGATCATTAGATAAAAATCCAAAGATGAAAAGTGAAACGAATAATATCACTACTGTATAGACAAAAAGTTTGAGAGTAAGCATTACACAATCTCCAAAATCATTTTTTGGTTAAAAAAAAAGAAAATAGATTTTCTAGTTTGATTTTTTATCATTTTCTATCAAAAATGGATTCAAACTAATAAATGAAGTATTTTCGAGAAAGATCAAAGGTCTTTTTCAAAGGAAAATCGATTTTTATGTTATTCAGAGTCTTTCTTTTTTTTCTCAAAAAAAAAAAGAAAACTCTTATACGTATTAGTTTCTAGTTGAGGTAAACTCAAATTCGAATAATCTAATTATAGTCAATTAGAAGAAAGTAGTTTATTTTTGAATCGACTGAAAAATAAAAAAGAGGAAAAACATCAAGTGAATCTTATTTCACGGATCTAAAGAAAACCGAATTGAGGACGTATACAAGAAAACCCTTTGAATCGTATGGTAGCAACAGTTACCATTTTCTTTTTTTTTTTCAAAAAAAATAGCAAAATCATACATTTTTAACGATTTTATCGAAAACTTACAGCAGCTTGCCAAACAAAGGCTAATAAAAAAAAGAACAAAGGAATTACCGGCATAATATCTACAATTGGATTTAGAAAAGCATAAGCTTCGGGCAATTTTGTGAAGAAAAAACTGCTTGAATCGAAGGCGGAATTAAAACAGATACAAATCAAACTAAAAATATTAAGCATAACAAAGATTTTGTTCTTGAAAAGAAGTCAATTTTGATTAAGTTAGTAATAGATTTTTGAGAACAAGATTTGAAGATTTGACAAAAAAAATAAGATTGAAGTAAAATACACTAAAAAACCTTCTTTAAGTTTACCCAATCAAACGTAAATTCTCAAATAAAAAAGAAAAAAAGAACATTTTTATATTTTCAGATCAAATCTTTATAGATATCTTATACATATAAAGAATCTTTTAATTGAATTATATATTATGATCAATAAATAGACTTTAAGTCTATATCTAGCTTTACACTGAAGAAAATCCGAACAATAAGCTCGATCTATCTTAGAGAATCATCTGGATTCTGGTTTCAAGGGAGGTTGACAAAAAATCTATACTAGCAATAGTATTGATCTTGAATAAGAATGTTTGTTCAAAAACAAAATAAAATGAATGGGACGTGGCCGAGTGGTAAGGCAACGGGTTTTGGTCCCGGTGTTCGAAGGTTCGAATCCTTTCGTCCCAGAAACTATATTCAATTATAAAATACTCTAAACAATAGTATAAGAAGTATAAGATAAAAAAAAAAAAGATCTTTAGCCGGAATTCTATCCCATTTTTTAACTTTTAAAGAGTTTTCTGTTTGTAGATTTTCATAAATTGAAAAACCATTTTATGCTTAGATATCGAATCTAAGTACAATATTGACTAGATCCCTAAAACAGAATTACTTACTTATACTTAAGTAGACTAATCCAATATTATATTCCATTATTATTGAACTTAATAAGTTCAATAGAAATTTTTTTCGTATTTTTTTATACTAATCTTAGGTTTATTGAATGAGATTCTTTTCCTTAATGTAGATCTTGTTTGGGACCCTAGTTATATTGACAACACCGGATTAACTAAATATAATCCGATCTGACTAAGTATCTAGTATATCGACGGACGGATACCTTGGTCTTTTTTACTTGTTGTTCTTTTTTTTATTCATTTTTTAATAATACTTATTTAAATTTAAAGTCTTGTGTGTGTGTTTTTTTTTTTTTTTAGTTTACTGGTTTGAATTAAGTATTTCTTTACTTAATCTTATCTTTATTACTATTTCATTTATTAACTTTATTAATATTTCATTTATTAATATTTCATTTTCATTTTATGTATTTTTTATCTTTTTTTTATTTGATTTCATCCAATTAATTTTGAGGGTTGCTAACTCAACGGTAGAGTACTCGGCTTTTAAGTGCGACTAACATATTTTACACATTTGTATGAAAAAAAGGGATTCATACATACCATCGGTATTGTTTGTAAGACTACGACTGATCCGTAAAGGAATGAATGGAAAAAACAGCATGTCGTATCAATGAAGAATCTTTCAAATTCTTTTATTGAATCAAATCCAAACTTTGGTTGGATTCTTGGTCCAGAAAGAATATATACAACTGAATTCAAAACGAGTCAAATGAATAAATGGATAGAGCCCTACACCTTCAATTAATTAGATAGAGGAAACAAAAAAAGAAACGAGCTTCAGTTCTAGATTTGAATTATTATCCAATCTAATTACATGTTAAAAATATATTAGTACCCGATGGGTGAAAATGTGAAAGGCTTCCTTATTAACACATATTTTCTATTAGTTCAATAAATCCTAACTATTCCACGTAGAAGAATGTGTATAATAAAGAGTATATTGATAACAAAAATATTTTCCAAAATCAAAAGAGCGATTGACTTGAAAAAGTAAAGGATTTGTAACGCTTTTTTTTTTTTTTTTACTTCGAAAAATAGAGTTGGTCTATCAAGTAAAAAAAAAGCGATGTTATAGAATCCGTTGATTCATTTTTTTTGAAGTATTTATTTTTTTCTTATTATCTTACTTTATTTTTACTCTATCGCACTACGTATCATTTTAGAATTCCAAAAATCCCATGTCCTTGCTTTAATCAAAAATTGACTTTTTTTTTATGGGAGAAAAAAAAGATCAAAGATATTTAGATTTAGTTATATCTCGTCAAAATTACTTCCTATACCCACTTATTTTTCAAGAGTATATTTATACACTTACTCATGATCATAATTTTTTTCCAACAATATTGTTGGAAAATTTAGGTTATGACAAAAGATTCCGTTTTTTAATTGTAAAACGTTTAATTACTCGAATGTATCAACAGAATCATTTGAGTCTTTCTGTTGCAAATTTGAGAGAAAATCCATATTTTCTCTACAATAAAGTTTTATATTCTCAAAAGATATCAGAGGGGCTTGCAATCATTGTTGCAATTCCATTTTACCCCCAATTGGGTACTTTTTTCAAAAATTTGGAATTGGTCAAAGTTCAAAATTTACAATCAATTCATTCAATATTTCCCTTTTTAGAGGATAAATTTCCCTATTTAAATTTGGTGTCCGATGGGTTATTCCCTTACCCCATTCATCTTGAAAAATTGATTCAAATTCTTCGTTACTGGTTAAAAGATCCATCTTCTTTACATTTTTTACGCTTCTTTTTTCATGAGTATTGGAATTGGAACCATCCCATTTTTCAAAAAAAATCAAATTATTTTTTTGAAAAAAGAAATCTACGATTATTTGTGTTCTTATATAATTCTTATGTATATGAATACGAATCCATTTTATTTTTTATTCGTCGCCAATTTTTTCATTTACCATCCAAACCTTTTCGGTTTTTTTTTGAAAGACTTTATTTCTATGGAAAAGTAGAGAATTTTACAGAGGTTTTTAGTAAGGGTTACGCCATGACTTTAGCGTTGTTTAAAGACCCGAATATGCATTATATTCGCTATCAAGGAAAATTCTTTTTTGCTTATAGGGGTATGCCTCTTTTAATGAACAAGTGGAAATACTACTTTGTTACTTTATTTCAAAAAAATTTTGATGTCTGGTTTCAACCAGACAAGATACATATCAATCCATTATATAAGCATTCATTCCACTGTGTTGGTTATCTTTTAAGTTTAAAACGGAATCCTTCAGTGATACGAAGTCAAATGCTACTAAATGCGTTTCGTATAGAGAATACTATGAAGAAAATGGATATACGAGTTCCAATTATTCTCATGATTGACTCATTATACAAAATGCAATTTTGTAATAAAATGGGTCATCCCATTAGCAAACCAATCTGGATCGATTCATTGGATTCAGATATTATTGACCGATTTGTGCATCTATGCAATAAAATTGCATATTTTTATAGTGGATCCTCAAAAAAAAAAGATTTGTATCAAATACAGTATATACTTCGATTTGCTTGTTTAAAAACCTTGGCTCGGAAACACAAAACCTCGGTCCGTGCTTTTTTTAAAAAACAAGGTTCATCCTTTTTAGAAAATTTTTTTCTAGAAAACCAGATTTATTCTTTGATCCTTATAAGATCCTCATATAGATCGTCAGATCGAACTAATAAATCTAAAGTTCGGGTTTGGTATTTGGATATTATTTCTATTAATGATCTAATCAATCATGAATAATATTTGGAAAATAAATGGAAATGAAAATCTTTTTTTTTAAGAGAAAAATATAGAAATTAAATACCCTTTAATTATTCTAATTAATAAGGGATTGTTTTGTATTATGAAATGTTTATAAAATATAAATATACAAGTAAAGTACAAGTAAAGATTGAATAATTGAGTATTCAATTATCTTAGTAGTTTCGTCTTGGGAAAATTGGGTTTTGGATGTTTACGTAGGGAAAGCCGTGTGCGATGAAAAAGGCAAGCACGGCTTGGGGAGAGATTCTTTTTTTACCTATTTTTTTACTAGATAAATTTTAAATTATCTACTCCATCCGACTAGCTCCGGGTTCGAGTCCCGGGCAACCCATTCTAACTAACATATTGAAATCTTATGTAACTACATAAGATATAATATGCAACTACATAATTGGCATTATTATGGATTCTCTATGAAAAAAAAAGATATATGTTTTTCATAGGTCTTATGATGATCTTTGAGGAAAATATTGCTTTCTTTTCCTTATTTATTTCTATGTATTTTGGCGCTTTTAATTTATAGTGAGAAGCTCTATAGAATTGAGAATTTGCGGGAGGGCCAATCTTTTTTTTATGATTTTGCGTTCTCTACTTCCAAGTTCAAAGATTAATTGGAAACAAAGACTGGGTGATACCTTAAAAAAAAAAATATGGAGTTCATCAAATTTTATATTGTCGTACAGGCAAACGGGTCCGGGTTTTTATTTTTTTTCTTTCGAAACCAAAATTTCCAATCCTGTTGGAACTATGTTAATAGGAATTGAGACTGAAGAGTTGAATTTGGATTATTTTGATAGTTACTACTTTACTGAAATTTTTGACGTTGAGTTCTTTAATTTTCAAAGAATGTTGGATTACATTTCGACTCTAAGTCAAAGTCATATTGAAACTCTAAAGACAATAAAGCGATACCAATATTTGTGGGTAATCTGTGAGGTTTGCGACGGACTAAACTATAGAAAAGATTTTCTGTCAAAAATGTATATTTGTCAATATTGTAATTCGTATGTAAGAATGGGGAGTTCAGAACGAATTGATTTTTTGATTGATTCAGGAACTTGGTATCCTATGGACGAAGATATGATATCTTTGGATCCCATTCAATTTGATCAAAAAAACAAAATTGATAAAGTTAAGCAATTTGATCATTTTTTTTTGAATTCAAAGTTGTATAAAACGTACAAGAGTTTTAAAATTAAAACTTACAGGTATCCTTCCGTAAGTCAGGAAGAACTTTTTTTTCGATTTTTGGAACTACCCTTGTCTATATTCTTTAAGGGATCCTTTTCTCCTTTTAAGAACAGTTGGAGGAGGGTGTCCGACCTCCGTACTTTCCATTCTATTCATTATCTAGACAATTATCTAAAAAAGATGGATCTAAAGCTAAAGAACTATTCTTTTTTTAAAGAAGAAAAGAAAAAATATAAAAAAAAAATTTATACTCATAAAAAAGAAAAAAGAAAATACTCTTCTATCGATACAGGTCTAAGGAATAATAGAAAAATATTGATAGAGATTAATAGAATATTGAAAGAGTTAAATAAAATAATTTATAAAGGTATAACTGATGAAGATCAAAAGGAACTTGATCATAAGAATAAAAAGAGAGGGGTGGGTGCAGAAACTCCTTATATACAAAAAATTAACTCTGTTCAACGAGAACATGGATTAACTGAAGCTGTTCAGACTGGGGTAGGCATGCTAAATGGTATTCCCGTAGCAATGGGTGTCATGGATTTTCGGTTTATTGGAGGTAGTATGGGAACTGTAGTAGGAGAGAAAATTACCAGATTAATTGAGCATGCTCGCAATGAGCGGTTACCTCTTATTATAGTTTGTGCTTCGGGAGGAGCCCGTATGCAAGAAGGGAGTTTGAGTTTGATGCAAATGGCTAAAGTATCTTCTGCTTTACAGGATTATCAATCCTCTAAAAAGTTATTTTTTATATCCGTTCTGACATCTCCTACAACAGGTGGTGTAATAGCAAGTTTTGCTATGTTGGCGGATATCATAATTGCCGAACCTGAAGCCCATATTGCATTTGCTGGTAAAAGAGTAATTGAGCAAACTTTAAATCAAAAGGTACCAGAGGGTTCACAAGAAGCGGAAATGATATTTGATTGTGGATTATTGGATCTAATAGTACCACGTAATCTTTTAAAGGGCGTTTTGAATGAATTAGTTCATCTACATATTTGACTGAGTTATTTCACACTCAAAGTATATTGAAAGTATATTTTCTTTCAATACTACATCGAAATTCAGTACACTCGTAATTTAATAAATTATTAAATTTAAGAAGTTATTTATGAGTTAAATAAATAGATACATAAGTCCAAAAAATGAAACTATTTAATTAAAAAAAAAATACTTTGGTCGGATCTATGTTGAAGAAAAGTAGGGGTTAGTCAAATAGAGTCTATTTTTATACATCTTTCTTATGTTTCTTCCAAGAATCCCATTTGACTAAAAATCAATAAAGATTTCTTTTATTATATCCAATTTTATCAAAAAGTTTGGGGAATAAAAAAACTCCGCGTAAAAAATTTTTAAGTCTATTTGAAAAATCCAAAAATAAATAATAAAGAATTTCGGTTCTAAAAAAAGAAAATAAAATATATATTTTATTAATAGTAAAATAAATAAAAAGTAGGCCTTCATACCTTTATTGCATGTAGAAAAAGAATGAAGTCCTTTTAGTGTTTTAAAACTTCCTTGCGCTTTATTAATATTCTATTAATATTATATATGCTCACTTATATAGATTTAAGATATAATTATATAAGATTTACTAGAAAACTAGAAAAGCTAATGGTTAAAAAAAAGTTTTCTAACCAAACTAAAAAAAAAAAGTAAATAAAAAGGATCATATAACACTTATAAAAGAAATAAGTACAAATATTCAATATTAAATCGAGGTGTGCATTATATGACAATTCTAAACAATTTACCCCCTATTTTTGTGCCTTTAGTGGGTTTAGTATTTCCGGCAATTGCAATGACTTCTTTATTTCTTTATATTCAAAAAAATAAGATTCTTTAGGTCCTATGGATTGCAGCTCTTTTTTTCATTTTTAAGGCTTTTTTAACTTAAGCCTGGATGATAAGATAGATATCTATTTTGAAAAAAAAAAGAGTATCCCACTCGTTTTTGAAACATAAGGAAAAGTTAATAACTTTCAGATTCTTATCTTCTAAGTTGAACTTTCTATTTTCAATAGTATTTTTGAGTAAAGTAATCAAATTTTATTTGAAATTGAGGTTCCTATAAATAAATTTTCAATATTTATTATAGATATTTGGAATAAAAAAAAAAAAAAAAAACAACATACAAATAATGCCAGTTCTGAAAAGTTATTTCAGAAATAAACAAAACCAAGTAAAATATTTTGGGACTAGTATCCCGTTTACAAAAAAAGAAAATTAGATCGAGTATGAGTTGGCGATCAAAACAAATATGGATAGAGCTTATAGAGGGGGCCCGAAAAACAAGTAATATCAGTTGGGCTTTTATAATTTTTTTAGGTTCATTAGGCTTTTTCTTTGTTGGCGTTTCAAGTTACCTTGGCCAAAATTGGATATCTTTTTTTCAGTCTCAGCAAATTCTTTTTTTTCCACAGGGCATTGTGATGTCTTTCTATGGTATTGCCGGTCTTTTTATTAGTTCATACTTATGGTCCACTATCTTGTGGAATGTTGGTAGTGGTTATGATCGATTCGATAGAAAAGAGGGGATAGTGTCGATTTTTCGTTGGGGATTCCCGGGAAGGAATCGTCGTATTTTACTCAGATTCTTTTTAAAGGATATTCAGTCTATCAGAATAGAAGCTAAAGAGGGTATTTATGCTCAACGTGTTCTTTATATGGAAATCCGGGGACAGGGAGCCTTTCCTTTGACTGGTAGGAATGAAAATTTAACCCCACGAGAAATTGAGAAAAGGGCGGCGGAATTGGCTTATTTTTTGCAAGTACCAATTGAAGTATTTTGAAATGAATTCAACAAGGAGTTTCTTCTTGACTGGAATGTAAAAATCTAAGGATTTTTTTTTTCATAATTGCCAATCAATTATGAAAAAAGATTTTCTTCCTATTTTATAAAAAATATTTCTTTTTTTAATCCATCTTTCTTTACTTTTTTTTATGATTAAACAGAAAGAAAAGGATCGCATTCGCCTTTCTTTTCTTTTTTTTTTTTTTTTGTTTCATCGATCCTTTTCTTTGATCATGATCTCATGATCTGATATTTTTATTTCTAAGAATCCTTACCAAAGATGCTGGGGTCGATTTATTTTAATCAAAATATTCTAAATAGATAGAGAGGATTTGATAGTTTCAGAGATAGGATAAAAAATTTTTTCATCTTCAAAAAAAAAATGGGAAGTATTTGTTTTGAACTGTTTCAATTCAATAAAAAGGACTCCGTTGTGAATTGAATAATTGAGATATCTGAAAACAAGCTTTGTTCGTTATTCTTAATATTTTCTATAAATTAAGAATAAAGATCGAACTATGGCTTTCTAAATCCAAAATAAAGAATCAATTGATAAATTTCAAGTTGTAAACCTCTATTTGACTATTTGCGAAAACAAAAAATGGATCAGATAGAGTCGATAAAAAATATAGGTTCATTACAAATAAAAAATGAAAAAAAAAAAGCATTTAGCTCTGTTCTTTATATTATATCTATAATAGTGGTGCCCTGGTGTATTTCTTTTCTGTTTAATAAAACAGTGGAATCTTGGGTATTTCATTCGAGAAATACTAGTCAATCAGAAATTTTTTTAAACACTAGTCAAGAAACGAGTATTATTGAAAAATTCATCGAATTAAAAGAACTCTTCGTGGTGGAAGAAATGTTGAAAGAATATACGGAAACAGATCCACAAAAGTATTTTATTCCACTCCACACACAAACCATTGAATTGGTTAGGATGTACAATGAGGAGTGTATCCATACGTTTTTACACTTTTCAACAAATATATTTTGTTTCTTTATTCTAAGTCTATATGCTGTTTTAGGTAATGAAGAACTCTTCATTTTAAATTCTTGGGTTCAAGAATTTATATATAACTTAAGTGATACAATAAAAGCTTTTTTTATTCTGTTCATAACAGATTTATGTATAGGATTTCATTCACCTCACGGTTGGGAACTAATGATTGGATCCGTTTATAATGATTTTGGATTTGCTCATAATGATCTAATCATATCTGTTCTTGTTTCCACTTTTCCAGTCATTCTTGATACAATTTTTAAATATTCAATCTTTTATTATTTAAATCGTGTATCTCCATCACTTGTAGTGATTTATCACTCAATGAATGACTGATAAAAAAATTTAATGATCCAATTTTCATCTTTATTCTTTTTTTTTTCACCTACAATATATATATTTTTCATTTTTTATTATAGTCTAAGTGAATGGGATTGCAACTCTATTTTAGTCAAAATATTTGAAAGATTTTTCAGTAAATAGCAGCATTGTGGGTAAGGAACTCTTTTAGTGACTTACCTAATCTTATTGTAGAAATTGGGGGGATCAACGATTATACCATGCAAACCAGAAAGAGTATTTATTCGATAAAACTAAAAGAAGATATTATTTGCTTCATTTCTCTATCGCTCATCATGTATATAATAACTCAAATATCCATTTCAAATGCATACCCTATTTTTGCGCAGCAAGGTTATGAAAATCCACGTGAAGCAACAGGGCGTATTGTATGTGCTAATTGTCATTTAGCTAATAAGCCTGTAGATATTGAGGTTCCGCAAGCAGTACTTCCTGACACTGTATTTGAAGCCGTTGTTCGAATTCCTTATGATAAGCAACTGAAACAAGTTCTTGCTAATGGAAAAAAAGGGGGGTTGAATGTCGGGGCGGTTCTTATTTTACCCGAGGGGTTTGAATTAGCCCCCTCAGATCGTATTTTGCCAGAGATGAAAGAAAGGATAGGTAATCTGTCTTTTCAGACTTTTCGTCCCAATAAAAAAAATATTCTTGTGGTAGGACCCGTTCCTGGTCAGAAATATACTGAAATCACATTTCCTATTCTTTCTCCAAACCCCGTTACTAAAAAAGATGTTCATTTCTTAAAATATCCAATATATGTAGGAGGAAACCGGGGAAGGGGGCAAATTTATCCTGATGGCAGCAAAAGTAACAATACGGTTTATAATGCAACAGCCACTGGTGTACTAACTAAGATTTTACGAAAAGAAAAAGGGGGATATGAAATCACCATAACCGATGCGGTAGAGGGGCGTCAAGTGATTGATATTATACCTCCAGGCCCCGAGCTTCTTGTTTCAGAAGGTGAATCCATCAAACAAGATCAACCATTAACGAGTAATCCTAATGTGGGTGGATTTGGTCAGAGTGATACAGAAATAGTACTTCAAAACCCATTACGTATTCAAGGTCTTTTAGTCTTCTTTGCTTCTGTTATTTTGGCCCAAATATTTTTAGTTCTTAAAAAGAAACAGTTTGAAAAAGTTCAATTGTCCGAAATGAATTTCTAGATCTTAACTAATTATTAGTAGTTATTTAATTCTTTATTATTAATAAAGACAAAATTTCTTTATTATTACTTTTTTTTTTATTATAAAAATAAAAAAAAAAAAAATAGCTATATATATATGTATTTTGTTGGCAATTTACTAATGTGAAACTACTCCATTTTTCATAAAAGGGGCTATTGCTCTTCCATTTAAATTAAAGTCATAATTTTTGAAATAGGAGGGGTCGAATTAGTTCATTCTGATAAGATTTCGTCTTGACTAAGTGTAGTATTTTTTTTATCTTTTTTTTTTTATTATTATTAAGCATAAGCTAACTAAAAAAAAATGAAATGTGGAAAAGGAATTTAGTATAAATTAAATATATTAATATATTTAATATTTTGACTAGTCTAAGTCTATTTTTAGACACAAGAAAAGTATGTGGAGAAATTCTTTTCTTGTGTCTAAAGACTAATGATTCTTACTCTTTTACTCTTATGGGGTATTCATTAAATAGTCATTTCTTTATTTCCTTTTGAGATTGAGAGTTCTCAAAAATGAATTATCTTTTTAAACATGGAGTTGGATTCATAGAATAAAAAGGTTGATGATTTAACCATCCATAAAAGAATGGAATTCTTAGGAATATTGGAAAAAAGGGATCCATTTTTCAACTTGTACAATTTAAGTTTTATGATTAGAGTCTTAATTATTAAGAACTCAGTGGGACCCTTTTTATATATGATATATGATTCAAGGAATCCCGTTGAGTTCTTATGCTTTCATCTAGGCAACTCAGTTCATCCGATTATTACTACAAGGATGAACCCAATCCGGAATATGAACCATAAAAGAAAATGCCTAGCAAGCCAATGAGAATACTACCTGCTACAATACCTATTATCCAAAGAGGAATCCTTCCTGTAGTATCGGCCATTTATCCCACTTCCTCCTCTATTTTTATTTTTACTCAAGTGGTCATACTATAGACATACACAGTCATAGATAATTTGGAGACGATATCCATCCGAGGGGATAAAACAATTTCGACTTTTATTTATTATTCCACTTTTTTCTATAATTTTTTCTTCTATTTTCTTTTTTATTTCTTTTAGTAATTAAAAAAAGAATTAGTTAAAGAAATAACTAGAAAATAAAACAGCAAGTACAAAAATGAGTAACAACCCCCAGTAAAGACTGGTACGATTCAATTCAACATTTTGTTCGTTCGGGTTTGATTGTGTCATAGCTCTCTAATGAATTTTGATTAGGTTTATCGTTGTATGAATTGCATTGCTGAGATGGATCCCAAAAAGAAAACTGTCGGTACAGCTAGGCCGTGAACAGCTAACCAGCGTACTGTAAAAATAGGATAAGTTCGATCTATGGTCATTGAGGCCTCCTAAAACGATTTACTAAATTCATTGAGTTGTTCCAAAGGATCAAAACGGCCAGTTATTAGTGGAATTCCTTGTCTGCTTTCTGTAAAATATTCATTTGGACGTGGACTTCCAAAAACATCGTAAGCTAAACCAGTACTGACGAATAGCCAACCTGCAATGAATAAGGAAGGTATAGTAATGCTATGAATGACCCAATATCGAATACTGGTGATAATATCAGCAAAAGAACGTTCTCCTGTGCTTCCAGACATGCCGAGCTCCACATATTCTTCTACATAAAGTAAAAAGCGATCGATTCTTTAAAAGATATGATCAGGAAATCCAAATTTACTGATACCCTATCTTTGTAAGATCGTCAATTTAGTACCAAGGGTTTATTTAAAGTATACCGAATCAGTATAGCTACCCTTCTTCTGACACAGCAACGCAATAGCAACGGGTTAAAAACAAATATTTTTAGAACATTATTTTACATTTTTTTATACCTATCTTATGGCATATATCATGGATCAGATAAAAAAAGAGTATTTTTTATTAATTTGAATATTTCATTAAATATAACTTTAATGAAATCTTTAGTTATTATTATTATTATTTTATAAGGGATTAGTACTTCAAAAAAAAAAATGAAGCAAGTGAAAAAAAATGATTAGCCATAGCATTAATATTAATCATTTCTTTTTTGTACTGATTTTGGATTAGATCAGATTTATCTATCTGTAATTCTATTTTTGTTGGTATCATCTATAATCTACAATGAGTGCAAAATGAAAACTTTCATTTAAATTTAGGAAAATGCTTTACAATTCTATGTCTCAATTAGAAACAAAAGTTTATTTAGCTCTTTTATGTTTACTCTAACTAGTTATTTCGGTTTTCTATTAGCAGCGTTAACTGTAGCTTCGGTTCTTTTTATTGGTCTAAGTAAGATACGACTTATTTAAATAAATTAAAATAAGTCTATTTGAAAAAAAAATGAATGGAATGAACTGTTTCGAAACATAACCCAAAGCAATTTCTCTAGACAAATACTCTTTAATGGGGTTTATTGTTTTAAGTTTTTTTATGGATAGTATCCATCTTCATTTTTTTTTTATTGAGATTTTTAATCAATATAGATTAATATTTAAAGATAGATATAGCATCTTTTATTTTTTTGGAAACAAATTTAAATGATTGAAGTTTTTCTATTTGGAATTGTATTAGGTCTAATTCCTATTACGTTGGCTGGATTATTTGTAACTGCATATTTACAATATAGACGCGGTGATCAATTGGACCTTTGATTTATTATTTATTTATTAAATAAAAGGGTCCTTTTCTTTTTTTGACCCTCTGCGGTAAGAGAGGGGGTCAAATTTATAATTTAGTTTGCTGCTCCATTTTTTTCCTAAGATTTTGACTTAGAAAAACATCAAGCGAAACACGCTCTATAGGATTTGAACCTACGACATTGGGTTTTGGAGACCCATGTTCTACCAAACTGAACTAAGAGCGTAAAAAAGGATAAGGAAGGCTATTTTTTTTAAGTAGCGCACAATCCATTTTGCTTGAAGTCTTGTATATTTTTATCTACAATAGACTCCCATCCCAATAAAAAGAAAAACTTATCCTCTTCAATTTGAATGAATTTCAAGAGATCTTTCTTTATTGCTCATAGGCGAAGTAATAGGTAGGGATGACAGGATTTGAACCCGTGACATTTTGTACCCAAAACAAACGCGCTACCAAGCTGCGCTACATCCCTTTCAATTTGTTTTCAATTCAATTCTAAAGAATCTCCATCTTATTTTCCAGATACTTATGTGTTTTTTAAATTTTTTTTTTTTTTTATTGGAATATAAAAATTCCATATTCCAATAAATAATAACTTTATTAACAATTCATAGAAATAGAATTTCTAGATATTAATTATCTATTCTAGATACTAAACTTACGATAGATAGAAATAAAATATTTCTATCTAAGGATTCGATCTATATAATATATATATAGAATATATAGAAAATTCGTTACATAAAAAAAAAAAAAAAAGATTCTATTTATGCTCTTAAATTCTTATTCATTTAAAATTGAATAAAAAATCTTTCATAAAAAAAAATTACAATTCAACTTGAAGATATCTATTTGATCATATATATTACAATCAATATGTAATACAATATATCACAATACAAAAAAAACTATCACTATAAATTTGGAAATGAATAAAAATTATTTTCCTTAAGCCAATAAGGAAGGAGTATAAAAAAATGCGAGATTTTAAAACCTATCTATCTGTTGCACCCGTAATAAGTACTTTATGGTTCGGGGTTTTAGCCGGACTATTGATAGAAATTAATCGTTTTTTTCCGGATGCATTAACATTCCCCTTTTTTTCGGTCTAGTTATTAATATGGGGGGGGTTGAAAGAGATTCTAGATAAAATGGGATCTCTGGGAATACTTTCCCCCCTCTTCCGTGTATTTTTTTAATTTGGTCGCATTAGCGTAAAGCGAATTAAAATCCACCAAAATTCTTTTTTTACTAAGATTTCAATAAACTGAAAGGCAAAGAAAACGAAAACATATAAGTATATGTGGTTAATGTGGGGTTAAGTTAACATATGATGTTAAAATGTTTAACAAAAGAACTCTAGTTCAATTCGAAATAGAAAAGGATTCCTTTGGTTATTGTATTAACACTAAATACTAAAGAATCAAATCTTTTCTAATTCGATTAGGAATTAATATCTATCTTTTGTTCACTTTAAATTAAAAATCTCTAAGAGTTGAAGTAACAAAAACAAACCCCAAAAAATAAAAAGGAGGTTCATGGCCAAGGGAAAAGAAGCGCGAGTAGGGATTATTTTGGAATGTACCAACTGTGTTCGAAAGAGTGGTAGTAAATCAAGAGGTATTTCCAGATATAGTACTCAAAAGAATCGACACAATACGCCTATTCGTTTGGAATTGAAAAAATTTTGCCCTTATTGTTCCAAACATATGATTCATGTGGAGATCAAAAAATAGATGTAACCTCTAGATTTTAGTGTGATCTTGATTGATATTCAATAAATATAAGGATTGTCCAGTAACAAAGATTTAATAAGAATTCTCCATTGAGAATCTAGATTCTGTATTCAATAGATACAATCAAAAGTAAAAGTCTATTTTTTCATTTTTAATTATTAGCCTTTTTGAGCGGATCGAACTTTCAAATTAAATAAGGAAAAACCAAATCATGGATAAATCCAAGCGACGTTTTCTTAAGCCCAAGCGACGTTTTCTTAAGCCTAAGCGGCGTTTTCTTAAGCCCAACCGATCATTTCGTAAGCGGTTGCCCCCGATTGGATCGGGGGATCGAATTGATTATAGAAATATGAGTTTAATTAGTCGATTTATTAGCGAACAAGGGAAGATTTTATCTAGGCGAGTCAATAGATTGACTTTAAAACAACAACGATTAATCACTATTGCTATAAAACAAGCTCGTATTTTATCTTTATTACCTTTTATTAATAATAATACCGAAAACAAAATAAAATTTTTGAAATTAAAAAAAAGGACTGTGGTTATTCCAACTCCAGATTCTCAAATACGTAAAAGAAAAACTTACTCGTCAATTGAATCAAAATTGCAATCCGAATTTCAACTTTAAAAAAAAGCATTGAAAAAAAAAAAATAAGATTGTTAAATCTTTTTTTTATGATAAATATCATACAATAAGAAAACTAGATCTTATTTTTTTTTGAATGGTTTTGTTCAATTTGTCTGTGTTCGTGATCCTTATTTTTATGTTAATCTTATTTTTAAGTTAATCTTTAATTATTAAAATTAATTTCTATTCTACTTTCTCATATTTTTTTTAGCGTATATTGTTGTGATTCTTTTTATTTTTACACCCTTATATATAATTTTAAATATTAGTTGAAATTGTATAAAGACAATTCTTATTTAAAATAGCAATTTGTGCGAGTATTTTACGATTAATAAGCATTTGTCTCTTGTAGAGATTGTTTATTAATTTATTATAATTAATAGATAGAAGATTTTCGCGAATTGATGCATTTATTCGAGTCACCCACAAACGCCGAAAATCTCTTTTTTTCCTCTCTCTATTCCGATGAGCCGAAACTAAAGCCCTAAGTTTTTGTTGAATAATACTTCGAGTACGTCGTGAATTCCCCCCACCAAAATTTGATGTGAATAAACGAATTTTTGTTCTACGTCTATGAGCTATATATCCTCGTCTAGTTCTGGTCATTGAATAAGCGAAACTTTTATGAATAACGAAAAGATTTCTTATCTTTCAGCTATTATTTTCTCCTTTTCTATAAAAACAAAACTCATTTTTCCAATGTATAAAAAAAGAATTCCAATGGCTTTTGCTACAATAACCTTCCTACCCAAAATATTTTTTATAGGAGATTCTTGTTTTTTTTAGAAATGATAAAGCTATATTAAAAAGAAAAAAAAAAAAGAAATCAAATAAACTAACATAAAAATAAAGAACTAAAAAAACAAAAGAAAATAAATCGTGGGTTCCATCGTTTCTATGGTAACTTCTTTTAAACGGTGAGGTCTTCTATATACACCGGAGCTCTTTTTTAATTTAATAAAAAATCTTGTTAACTTGTATAGTTCACACCCTTTGGCTCTACCTCTGAATTAAGCAGCAATAGGTCTTTCACACCAAGACCCATCTATACAGTAACGGTATTTAATTAGGAAGATTAGCGAATTTGCTGACCCTGGGAGTCCGTTCTTACAAGAATATGGGCCTTATCTTTTTGAAAAGGATGAACCCTGCTTAACTTAAAAAACAATCAATTATTAACAATTGGGTATTCCTTCCCAGTTTCAATTGAAACTGGAGGTGATTGAATTTTCACCACTGAAAACCATAGATTTTATCTACAATAAAAAAAGAAGAATAGGCTAGATCTTTTTTTAGGATAACTCAAGGCTAACCTGAAATTGTTTTTTTCTATCTTAGTGCTTTTTTTTTGTAGCGGGTAATCCAAAGGGTTCTTTCTTTCCCATAAGATCGAGTATTTAAACGAGTCGCACATACACCCTAGTACACGTTCCTCGTCGCTGAGGACAGCTCACAAGAGCTGGAGATTTTTTTATTTTTCTGATTGGCTGTCTTGTGTTTCTAATAAGTTGTTTAATAGTTGGCATGGTAAAGTGTATGCAGCATAATAATCTGGTTTAGATTAATCCTAACCGGCTGATTCTAAATTTTATCTTTTCTAAAAAAGAAACTTTATCTATTTTTTTTCTGTATAATTCTATCTAAGACGATAAATAAAATCGGAATGTGGGGTAAATTCCCCCCCTATTTTTTATTCACCTCGTCTGCTATAGAATCAACTATTCCATAAACTTGAGCTTCTTGTGCTGACATAAAAAAATCTCTTTCCATATCCGTGTATATAATTGAGACGGATTGGCCTGTTTTTTTTGCATATTCCTTTGTGATGGTTTTGCGCATTTTCGTTACTGCGTTTATTTCCATGGAAAGGTCTCCAGTTTCTAACTCAGAAAACGAAGCAACAGGTTGATGGATCATTATTCTAGCGTGAGGGAATGCTATACGTTTGGAATTCTCTCCTCCAGCCAGGATCAAAGATGCCATTGAAGCAACAATCCCCCCCCCTATTGTATTAACATCCGGTGGTACAGCTTGCATCATATCATAAATGGCTAGTCCCGACTTTACCCATCCACCGAGAGAATTTATAAAAAAAGTCAAATCAGTAGTTTCGTCCTCTATACTGAGATAGGTCATAAGACCCAGAAGTTGATTTGATAGCTCATTATTTATTTTTCGAGTCAAAAAAAGGATTCTTTCTTCATAAAGTAAATTGGGTAAATCAACCCAAGTTAACTTTCCTTCGGTATCCGTATATTCGTACTCATCCTCACTTTCATCTTCATTTTGATACCCATCTTCAGATTCCGAATCTTCAAACCCAGCCTCTTCTTCAAACTCATACTCAGGAATTTTTGGAACACCTACTGGCATAAAATAAAAGATCAAAATGTCAGTATTCTATTTTACTTTGATATGAAAGCATAACAATGAATTTTTTGAATTCAATTTTTTTTTTATTTCAGAGATTCACTGCCTTAAGAATAATTTTTTTGACTAATGAATCAATTTGGCTTCAATTACTCCACTAAAAAAAAAATAAGATCAAAACCCCATTGCATATTAATACTTATTGAGTATAGAATAGATCTGCTTCTCCTTGTTCCTACAACCCCAATTCTACATTATTTTACATTGTTACTCAAATAAATAAATATTTATCTTTTGTGGGGGGATAATTGATGAAAAAGGAAGGTTTATAACATTCTTTTTTCAGTGCAATAAAGTTACATATTATTATACATTAATAATTTTAAAGAGGTATTTCCATGGGTTTACCTTGGTATCGTGTTCATACCGTCGTATTGAATGATCCCGGTCGTTTGCTGGCTGTCCATATAATGCATACGGCTTTAGTTGCAGGTTGGGCTGGTTCCATGGCTTTATATGAATTAGCAGTTTTTGATCCATCGGATCCTGTTCTGGATCCAATGTGGAGACAAGGTATGTTTGTTATACCTTTCATGACTCGTTTAGGAATAACAAATTCCTGGGGTGGTTGGAGTATCACAGGAGGAACTATATCAAATCCAGGCATTTGGAGTTATGAAGGTGTGGCGGGTGCACATATTGTCTTTTCTGGTTTGTGCTTTTTGGCAGCTATCTGGCATTGGGTGTATTGGGATTTAGAAATCTTTTCTGATGAACGGACAGGAAAACCATCTTTGGATTTGCCGAAGATCTTTGGAATTCATTTATTTTTGGCTGGGGTTGCTTGTTTTGGGTTTGGTACCTTTCATGTAACAGGATTATATGGTCCAGGGATATGGATATCCGATCCTTATGGTCTAACTGGAAATGTACAAGCTGTAAGCCCAGCTTGGGGTGTTGAAGGTTTTGATCCGTTCGTTCCGGGAGGAATAGCTGCTCATCATATAGCAGCAGGTACGTTGGGTATCTTAGCGGGTCTTTTTCATTTAAGTGTGCGTCCGTCTCAACGTCTATACAAAGGATTGCGGATGGGAAATATTGAAACAGTTCTTTCCAGTAGTATTGCTGCTGTTTTTTTTGCAGCTTTTGTCGTTGCTGGAACAATGTGGTATGGTTCAGCAACTACGCCAATTGAATTATTTGGTCCAACTCGTTATCAATGGGATCAAGGATACTTCCAACAAGAAATCTATCGACGCGTTAGTGATGAATTAGCCGCAAATAAAAGTTTAGCTGAAGCTTGGTCTAAAATTCCTGAAAAATTGGCATTTTATGATTACATTGGTAATAATCCAGCAAAAGGTGGATTATTTCGAGCGGGTTCAATGGATAATGGAGATGGAATAGCTGTTGGATGGTTGGGACATCCTATTTTTAGAGATAAAGAAGGGCGTGAGCTTTTTGTACGACGTATGCCTACTTTTTTTGAAACTTTTCCTGTTGTTTTAGTAGACGGAGACGGAATTGTTAGAGCGGATGTTCCTTTTCGAAGGGCAGAGTCGAAGTATAGTGTCGAACAAGTAGGTGTAACTGTTGAGTTCTATGGTGGGGAATTAAATGGGGTTACTTATAGTGATCCTGCTATTGTTAAAAAATATGCTAGACGAGCTCAATTGGGTGAGATCTTTGAATTAGATCGTGCTACTTTGAAATCGGATGGGGTTTTTCGTAGCAGTCCGCGGGGGTGGTTTACTTTTGGACATGCTTCCTTTGCTCTTCTTTTCTTTTTTGGTCACATTTGGCATGGGTCTCGAACTTTGTTCCGAGATGTTTTTGCTGGTATTGATCCAGATTTAGACGCTCAAGTGGAATTTGGAACATTCCAAAAGATTGGAGATCCAACCACACGAAGACAAGGAATCTAATACAACTGTAATCTCATATTTTTCTATTTTTTTTTTATTAGTTATGCTGTAGTGTATCATCTGTTTTTTTATTACTTTTTTTAATCTTGACTTCTTTAGTTGTGTGTCAATGATCCAAAATAACTAGGTATGGAAGCTATAATTGTAAACCACGTTTGAATTTATGGAAGCATTGGTTTATACATTCCTTTTAGTCTCGACTTTAGGAATCATTTTTTTCGCTATCTTTTTTCGAGAACCTCCAAAAGTTCCAACTAAAAAATGAATTTTTTTTTTTATTTTCTTCGACTAGATGCAGTAAAGTCAAGAGCCTCCCCAAATTGGGGAGGCTCTTGACTTTACTGCATCTAGTCTCCGTGTTCTTCGAAAGGATCGCGTAATTGCTGAGAGGGTTGCCCAAAAGCAGTATATAAGGCATACCCAGTAAAACTTACAAGTAAACCAGATATAAAGATGGCGACTAGAGTTGCTGTTTCCATTTTTTTTTATGGAATTTCAAAAATAGAATAGATCTATGATAAGATCATCTATTTACAATGAAATCGTATACAAAGTCAACAGATCTCAAATTAATACAACATAGGATTTATGGCTACACAAAGCGTTGAAGGTAGTTCTAGATCTGTTCCAAGACGAACTATTGTAGGGAATTTATTAAAACCATTGAATTCCGAATATGGTAAAGTAGCTCCTGGGTGGGGAACTACCCCCGTAATGGGGGTTGCAATGGCTTTATTTGCAGTATTTTTATCAATTATATTGGAGATTTTTAATTCTTCTGTTGTATTAGATGGGATTTCAATGAATTAGATTTAGAAAGACCTGTCATCCCTACCTTATTAAATACAATTTCATTTTTTGATTTTGTTATCCGATTCTTTATTTCATTTTTTTATTCTTTTCGGGCAGTTCGATCGTGAAATTTTTTCTGTATTTATGGAATATGAGTGTGCGGTTTGTTTTAATGAATTCTATCGATAATACAGAGAAGGGGTCTGTCATCTTTTGCTATAGATAGTCTTTTGATCGTCAGATATTATCTTTAAGAGATATCTGAAGCACGAAAGAGAGGGACTAAATTAGGAAGTTTTTTAACTTTAACTATGATTCATACTGAATAATATTCGGATCGCGTAACCCAATTATCAAAAGACATAAAATAGTTTCAAGAAATTTTTTTTTGTTTGAATTCTTTTTGTATTGTCTTGATTTCTTGAGTTATTCATTTTTTTTATTGAATAAATGATGATAGAAGGATTCTTACTCAAAAAATCTTTTAATTTCATTTTATTAAAAATTTTTTTGATTTATCATCATCGTGGTTCTAGTCTGAATCTGAAGTTTCAATTGATTTCTAGGATTTTAACAAGAGAATCTCTATCAATCACTATTAACTAAAAAAGCAA